TTAACTTTTGGTGTAATGGCACGTTAAATTTTGATTTTAAATGGAACAATTCGTATTGTTAAAGTTAATAGCTGATAAAAGTGAAATATTCACATGATTTATCCTATCAAGATAACCCTTTAGTCAGGCATTTTATCCAAAAAAAATATGCTATTAAGTAAAATTGAAGATATAATAACATTTATAAAAAAATTTGGAGCAAACAAACATGAATACATTTTAGTTTTAACTTTATGAGATGCAATACTCGTAAGAGTACGCGTTTTGTTGAATTTCATTTATTAGTTAAGAATGAAAGAGAGAAAGAAAATTAATGCTTAGCAATTTATCCTATCTTAAAAGTGATTTTGTTAGTTCCTTGATGGGAACATTAAATTCTTGTATAACATCTATCTGTTAGATAAAAGTTAGCAATGGGAATGAAATTTTTTGTATAATCTTTTCTTCCCCTAGAAGAAAAAAAATAGGGGAAGAAAAGATAATGATGTTTATATAGCATATAAACTATTGATTTTAAATTTCTTTATGTTATTTAATAAAAAGATGATAAATAGAAGATAGATTTTCTAATTTTAGATGATAAAAATAGGATTTAAATTATGTCCGGCGAAGTCTGTGCCAGCCGCCGCGGTTACACAGACGGGTTAAAATTGTTTGGGCTGTAAGAATAAGGAATATTTTTAATTTTTTTTTAAAAAAGGTGAAATTTTTTAAAGTTTTTTGGAGTTTGGTTTCTTGAAATTAATTATTAAACTAGGATTAGATACCCTATTATTTATTAGAGTTATATTGGAAGTATGTAAAGATTGTGAAATCAAAAGGTTATGGCGGTATTTTAAGCTTTTTAGAGGAATTTGCTCTATAATTGATATGACACCAATATCTGACTTAATTTTGTAATGACAGTTTGTATATCGCTATGTTAGAATTATATTAAAAGGTTATAATTAGGAGATATTTTTTTTAAAATGTTAGGTCAAGATGCAGCACATATTTAAGGTTGAAGTGAATTACGAAAATTTTTATTAGTTAAAGAATGAAATTAAAAGTAGGATTTAAAAGTAAAATAGAATTATAATGTTTATTTGAATTAAGCTCTAGAATATGTACATATCGCCCGTCGCTCTCTAATTGAGATAAGTCGTAACAAAGTAAGAGTACTGGAAAGTGTTCTTGAGGATGAAATCATTAGATATTTCATTTACGATGAAAGTTTGCGTTAGCCATCTTTAAATATTTAAAAATTGAGTTTGTTGATGAGAAGAGGTTTATTAAGTCTGTATTGTTAAAGATTGTGGGTTATAAATTCGATAGTATAGAAGTACTGTAAAGGAAATTGGTTAATATTGAGGAAGCATTTTTTATTACCTTTTGTATAAGGGTTTATTTAAAAATTTAAAAAATTTTTAATTCCCGAAGCTTAATGGGCTATTTTTATAAAATTTTGTATGTTTCATAATATAGTTTTATGTAAAAATAGGAATGAAATTTTATTCAAATTAGGAGATATCTGGTTAAAGTAACTTAATTATATATTAGCATTAGAGTAATGATTTTAAATTGCTTTAAATGTAAAGGTTTATGGGATAAGCTATAAATTTTCTTATAAAGATTATTTTAAAAATAAGTAAGGTTTAAAATTTACTTGGTTTTGTTATAAAGGTTTATAATGATAAGGTAATAAAGTTAAGGGAATTGTTATTTTATTGAACATTATTTAGGAAAAATTTTGATAAAATTAGTATAATTTTTTATAAAAAAAAATTAAGATTAAATTATTTTTTATAAGACATTTTATTTTTAGGAATTCGGCAAGTTAACTTTTGACTGTTTATCAAAAACATTGTATTTTGAATTGATAAAATATTTAACCTGCTCAGTGTAGATTATAAATTGCTGTGGTATTTTGACTATACGAAGGTATTGAAATAAGATCTTAAATGGGTGCTAAGAGAATGGTTGAACAAAGGTTTTCTTTCTAAAAATAAATTACTAGAAGTTGGTTTTTATGTGAAAAAACATAAATTATTATTTGGGACAAGAAGACCCTATGAATTTTTATTTTATGTAAATAATTTTATTATTTACGTAAAATTTAATTGGGGTGATTTTTAAAGATTGGGAATCTTTAGATTTATTAAGATGATCCGTTATTAGCGATTTTTTGAAAAAAATACTCTAGGGATAACAGCGTAATAATTTTGGATAGTTCTTATTGATAAAATTGATTGCGACCTCGATGTTGGATTAAGATTCTTATTTAATGAAGAAGTTAAATTAAGAAGTTTGCTCAACTTTTAATATCTTACATGATCTGAGTTCAGACCGGCGTAAGCCAGGTTGGTTTCTATCTAGATGTGAGTTTATATTATGTTAGTACGAAAGGAATATGTAGTAAGGTTTTACCTAGTATTTTTTTTTTTTTAAACTAATTTGGCAGATTAATTGTATCAAATTTAGAATTTGAGGATAGAGCTTCTCTAATTAGTAGAATTAAAGTGACAGATTCAATGTGTTGGATTTAAGCTCCATTTATGATTTATTTCCTTTAATAATTATTTCTTTGATAAGATATTTGTTGTTGGTAATTATAGTATTAATTAGAATTGCTTTTTTTACTTTAATAGAACGGAAAGTTTTAGGATATATTCATATACGAAAAGGTCCTAATAAGGTTGGTGTTGTTGGCCTGTTTCAGCCTTTTTCTGATGTTATTAAGTTATTTTGTAAGGAGGTTAATTTTTCTTATTTCATAAATTTTTTTTTATTTGTTTTTGTTCCTTTTTTGTCGTTGATTCTTATAATAATATTTTGATTGTTATTTTATTGAGTAAATGAACAGTTAACTATGGAATATGCAATGATCTTTTTGTTATGTGTGTCTAGATTAGGGGTGTATGTAATTTTATGAGGAGGGTGGTCTTCAAATTCTAAATATGCATTGTTGGGGGCATTTCGTGGGTTAGCCCAGGTAATCTCATATGAAGTTAGATTAGCAATAATTATAATTGGGTTAGTTTTTTTTATGGGTAGATATAAGATTTTAGATGTTTGTGAGTTTCAAAAAGAGTATTGATTGCTTTGGGGGTTTTTTAGAATGATGGTTGTTTGATTTGTTTCTTTATTAGCAGAAACAAATCGAAGACCATTTGATTTATCGGAGGGTGAGTCTGAGCTGGTTTCTGGATTTAATGTGGAATATGGATCTTATGGATTTGCCTTACTTTTTATGGCAGAGTATGGAAATATTATTTTTATAAGAATAATTACTTCGGTTATTTTTTTTGGAAGTTTAGGGTGAATATGTAGATTTATAATTATGTTTATGTATATGTACTTACTGGTTCGAGGTACGTTAGTACGATTTCGGTATGATAAGTTAATAAGTTTAGCATGAAAGAGTATTCTTCCGTTTAGAATTTTTATACTTTTAAATTTATTAATAATAAAGGTTTATTTTTTTTTTTTAATTTGTATCAGTTTTAGAAGGAGAGATTTCTAGATGAATATCTTTTTTGTATTTTCAAAATACATACTTATTTATAGTTAAGAAATCAGGGAATAAGTGGGGTAATTAAGAAGAATATGAAATATAAAATGGTTATAAATTGGCCTAGGTTAATGAATGGTGGTTCTACTGGGCATGATCCAATATATGTAAGAATTAGGAAAATGTTAGTAAAACATCAAAATAAAATTTTTTTTATTGGATTTATTGCTAAGGATTTAAATTTACTTTTAAAAGTAAAAGGTAAAATAATAATAATAATAATAGATAGTAAAAGGGCTATAACTCCACCTAATTTGTTAGGAATGGAGCGGAGGATAGCGTAGGCAAAAAGAAAATATCATTCTGGTTGAATGTGGGGGGGAGTAACTAAAGGATTGGCCTCTGAAAAATTTTCGGGGTCAGCAAATAAAAAGGGGTAGATTATTACAACTGTTAATAATAAAATTATAATTATTATGATTCCAATTAAATCTTTAATTCTGAAATATGGGTGGAATGGAATTTTGTCAATGTTTATTGAGGTTCCTAAAGGGTTTGAAGATCCTGTTTCATGAAGGAGAGTAATGTGAATAATTACTAGCAAAGAAATAATAAAAGGTAAAATAAAATGCAATGCAAAAAAACGTGTTAAGGTAGGGTTATCAACTGAAAAACCCCCCCAAAGCCATTGAGTAATGTTTATTCCTATGTAAGGGATAGCTGAAAGAAGGTTGGTAATGACAGTTGCACCTCAAAATGATATTTGACCTCAAGGTAAAACGTATCCTAAAAATGCTGTAGCTATTAGTATTAAAATAATTAAAGTGCCCGATATTCAAGGGCCTTTTAAAAGAAATGAAGAAAAATATAACCCTCGTCCAATATGGATGTAAATTATAATAAAAAATAATGAGGCTGTGTTAGCATGAAGAGATCGGATGAGTCAGCCAAAGTTTACATCTCGGGAAATATGTGAAATTCTTGAAAAAGCGGTTGAGATGTCTCCTGAAAAGTGCATGGCTAAAAATAGGCCTGTTATAATTTGAATTAATAAGCATAGGCTTAAAAGAGAACCAAAATTTCATATATATGAAATGTTAGAAGGGGTTGGAAGATCGATTAGAGTTGAGTTTATAATTTTTAATAATGAATTAGTTTTTCGAATTATCATTAGTTTATTAAACGTAAAGGGGCAATTCTTGAATTAATTAATTTCATTACTGCAATTAAAGTAATAAGAAGGTAGATAGTAATAAAAATTAAAAGAAGTGAATTTTTATCTACGTTAAATATTGAAATTTTTGAGTTATGAAAAGCTAAAGTAAAAATTTTAGTAGGGAAAAATAGGGGGAGGGTAAAAAAAATAGCTAGTCATTTTTTGTAAATAAATTTTTTATTTGGTACAACTCTTGTAATGTAAATAAATAAAACTAGTATTCCCCCTAGGATGAGTAAAATTAAAATTATTGAAAATCATGTAGTATTAAGCATTTTATAAATGATGAAAATAATATTTAAAGTAAAACAAATTAGTATTATTAGCATAGTTAAAGGATGAAGGCTTATAAAGAATAGAATTGAAATGATTATTGAAATTTTCATCTCAGAAAATAATATAAGTTAATATATAAATTTTGGGGATTTAAATTGATGAAAAGTCTTTTCTGATGTTATAAGGGGGGCCATTGATGGTTTACAAAACCATTATTTTTTTTAAATTATTATAACTACTAATGATAATTGTTAGTATGATTTCTTTTATGTTTGGTTTAATATCTTTTTTAATAAATCATAGGCATTTATTGATGTTGTTGTTATGTTTTGAGTTTATATATTTATGTGTATTTATTATATTAGCTATAACAATTGGGATTACTGGTTTAATAATGAATGTAATTATTTATTTAATTATTATTGTATGTGAAGCAAGTTTAGGGTTGAGACTTTTGGTAGTGAGAGTTTTTTTTTATGGTAGAGATAAGTTGAATTCGATTTTTATATTAAAGTGTTAGGTGTTGTTTTTTTGTTTTTTGTGATAATGTGTTTATGTATACATTTATGTTTAGTGGAGATCTTTTTTTTTATTTTAGTAGGGATAGTTATATTATTGATGATTTTAGATTGGGAGTCAATATGGATAAATTATGTTATAGAGATGTTTAGATTAGATGTAATGAGAGTTAGTCTTATTATATTGAGATTTTGGATTAGAATGTTAATAGTATTGGCTTCTTTTGAAGGGGTGATTATTAAAAGACGTTTGTTTTATTTTTATTTATTATTGATGTTAATTATATTAATCTTTTGTTTTTCTTTTGTAAATTTTATATTTTTTTTTATTGCTTTTGAAGGGGTTTTATTTCCAATTATTATAATTATTTTTGTATGAGGCTATCAGCCTGAGCGTTTGCAGGCTGGAATTTATATGTTATTTTATACGTTATTTGGGTCTTTACCTTTATTGGTTTATTTATTAGGAAGAGATTGTTCGTTAAATTTTATTTATTTATTTAATGGGGAGGGGGAGAGATGAGGAGTATTACTTTTTTTTGTTGTATTTGCTTTTTTAGTGAAGGTTCCTATATATATATTGCATTTATGGTTACCTAAGGCGCATGTGGAAGCACCGATTTCGGGTTCAATAATTTTGGCTGGTGTATTGTTAAAATTAGGAATCTATGGATTATATCGTTTTAAAATTGTGATTTTGGATCTGGTAGGTTTATATTCTTCTTTTTTTATAAGAGTTTCTTTGATTGGGGGTGTGGTTATTGGGTTAGTGTGTTTAAGTCAGGTGGACTTAAAGGCATTAATTGCTTATTCTTCGATTTGTCATATGAGAATGGCTTTGGGGGGGTTTTTTTCTATAAATGTTTGGGGAGGGGATGGGGCATTATTAATAATGATTGGACATGGATTGTGTTCATCTGGTTTATTTTGCTTGGCAAATTTTATGTATGAGCGGTTTTATACGCGGAGAATATTGTTATTGAAGGGATTAGGATTGATTTTTCCTTTTTTATCATTATGATGATTTTTATTTTGTGTAATTAATATGGCAGCTCCTCCTTCAATAAATTTTGTATCAGAAGTTGTTTTATTAGGAAGAATGATTAAATATTCTTTATTTTTTTTGTTGGTTCTTTTTTTTTTATCTTTTTTTAGAGCTTGTTATTCTTTTTATATGTATAGATATACCCAGCATGGAAGAGGGTGGGTAGTTTTTGGGGTAAAAATAATTAGTGAACGGGAATATTTATTAATATTTCTTCATTTTATCCCATTATCAATTTGGATTTTAAAGATAAAGATTTTTGCAAATTGATTTTAGCTTAAATTAGTTTAAAAAAAATTTTGGATTGTGGATTCAAGGATGATAAATCATCATTAAGCAATTTTTTTGTTTTGAGGAATGTTGTTGATGTTATTCAGAATGTTAAGTTTTTTATTTTCTTTATACTTTTTAATAAGAATGGAAATTTTTTTAATTGAATATGTTTTTTGGGGGTTTGGAGGGTTTGAGTTGAAATTTTTTTTTTATTTTGATTGAATGAGTTTGATATTTTTAAAAGTAGTTTTATTTATTTCTGGAATGGTAGTTTATTATAGAGAAGATTATATAAGAGGAGATTATTATAAGCTATATTTTTTGTATGGAGTATTAATATTTGTTGGATCTATGGCTTTGATGATTTTAAGAATAAATTTGTTAATAATTTTATTAGGATGAGATGGGTTAGGATTAACTTCATATTGTTTGGTTATTTATTATCAAAGAAGAAAGTCTGATAGAGCGGGGATGATAACTGTTCTTTCTAACCGGGTTGGTGATGTAATGATTTTATTATCGATTGTGATGATGTTAAATTTTTATTCGTTGGATTTAGTAGTTTTTAAAAAGATGTTATGACTTTCTTGTGTTTTTTTGATTTTGGCTGGGATAACAAAAAGAGCCCAAATTCCATTTTCAGCATGGTTACCGGCAGCCATGGCTGCCCCTACCCCTGTTTCATCCTTGGTTCATTCTTCAACCTTAGTAACTGCTGGGGTTTATTTATTGATTCGTTTAAATTTAATATTTGAATTTCTTTTTTTTTCTAAATTTTTGCTTTTTGTGTCTTTATTAACTGTAATTATGGCTGGTGTTGGGGCTATGTTAGAAATGGACTTGAAAAAAATTATTGCTTTGTCAACTCTTAGACAAATTGGTTTGATAATATTAGTATTGTCGTTGGGGTTATGACATTTATCTTTTTTCCATTTGCTGACTCATGCAATTTTTAAGGCTATGTTGTTGTTATGTGCTGGTGTTATAATTCATAATAATTTGGGAAGACAAGATATTCGTTTGATAGGGGTGTACTTTAAAATAAACCCTGTAATTAGAGGAGCCTTTGGGTTATCAAGAATAGCTTTGTTTGGATTTCCATTTTTGAGAGGGTTTTATTCTAAGGATTTATTGTTAGAATATATTTACATGGAAGAAAGGAGTTTTTTTGTTGTTTTTTTATTGATTATAGCAACAGTATTAACTTGTTTATATTCATTTCGATTATTATATTATGTTGTCTGAAGGGGTTTGTTTAGAAATTGTTCAGTAATATCGAGATTGTCTTTTTTTATAAGATGGCCTATTTTTATTATAGGGGTGGTGGTGATTTTTTTTGGGAGAATAATAATATGAATTATTTTTCCTGAACCAATTTTTATTATATTGGGTTTAAATATTAAATTATTAAATTTGTTGATTTTTTTTTTTGCTTTATGAACTTTTTTCTCTTTATATAGTAAGAAAAAAATGTTAGGAAAGATGTGATTTGCAGATTTTTGTAGATCTTTATGATTTTTGTCGGGATTAACGTCTTTTTACCCTATAAAAATTTTAAAAAAGAGTGTTATTTTTAATGAAATGGAAGTGAGATGAATAGAGGAAGTTGGGCCAAACGGATTTTATAAGATAAATATATTTTTTTCTAAATTTGTTCAGTGATTACAATTAAATAGAGTGTTTTCTTTTTTTCTCTTTATTCTTTTGTTTATATTATTGAATTGTTCTTGTAGTTTAAAATAAAACGTAACGTTGAAAATGTTAAAATAAATATATTCAAGAATATTTTTAGCTTGTAGCTTTTTAACAATGAAAATGTTAAGTGTTTAAATACACTATAAAAATTAAAGATCAAATGATTTCATTATTGTAAGGTTAGCAGCCTTAATTTGTGATCTTAATAGGAAAAATCAATGTATTCATTAACAGTGAATAGCCTCTTTTTGGCTTCTATTAATTTTAAAAAAGGGTAGATCCTAGGATCAGGCCGAAACTGATTGCAATGAATGTCGCTTCTTTTTTTTAGAATAGGCTGAGGCAATTTCTAAATGCAAGTTAGATTTTATAAAATTTAAATACTATTCTATTTAAGTCATTCAATTATACCCCTTTTTCATTCATATAAAAGGCCGAATAGGATAATTATGATAATAGAAATAAAGATTAGAGGATAGTTTCAATTAGGGGATTTGGAAAAAATTGGGATTGGGAGAAGAATGATGATTTCAATATCAAAGATTAAAAAGATAATTGTGATTATAAAAAATCGTAAAGAAAACGGAAGGCGAGAGATGGAGAATGGGTCGAATCCACATTCAAAGGGAGTGTATTTTTCTTTATTTATTTTTTTTCTATTTTTGGTTAACAATGAAATGATTAGAAAAATTAAGTTAATTATGAAAATTAAAATTAAAAATTTAATTACTTTATTTTAAAAAAACTTTTTAATTGGAAGTTAAATGTACTATTTATACTAATAAAGTAAAAAGTTCATCAGTATACAAAAGTATAAAGGAATAATCATACTACATCAACGAAATGTCAATATCAAGCGGCGGCTTCAAATCCAAAATGATGTTTATTTGAAAAGTGATTTAGGTTTAAGCGAATAAATATTATTATTAAAAATGATGTTCCAATTATTACATGAAGACCATGAAATCCTGTTCTTATAAAGAAAGTTGAGCCAAAAACTGAGTCTGAGATCGAAAAGGGGGCTTGGTTGTACTCTCAAAGTTGAAGGAGGGTAAAGATGAACCCTAAGGTGATTGTTCTGGATAAGCCATTAAATGCTTCTTTAAAATTTTTGTTTAAGATAGAATGATGAGATCAGGTAATTGTGATACCAGAGGATAATAAAATTGTAGTATTTAATAAGGGAATTCTAAATGGGTTGAAAGGCTGGATTAATTTAGGAGGTCATATAGACCCTAATTCTACATTAGGTGAAAGGCTTCTATGGAAGAAGGCTCAAAAGAAAGCTGTAAAGAATAAAATTTCTGAAATAATAAATAAAATTATTCCTCATTTTATATTTTTAAAAACAATAATTGTATGATTACCTTGAAAAGTTGCTTCTCGGCAAATGTCTCGTCATCATTGATATATAGTTAAAAAGGAAATGATTATTGCTACAAAAGTTAAAGTGAACTGTGATAAATGTATAGTATTAATTATTCCGATTATAAAGCTAAAGGTCGCTAATGACCCTGTTAAGGGTCATGGACTTTTATTTACTAAATGAAAAGGATGTAATGTCATTAGTTGATTTCTCTTAAATATAAGGTGGTAAGTATAATAAAAACATAACTTTGGATTATAGCGACAGCTGATTCTAATAATATTAAAATTAGTATTACTGGGATAATTAGAGGAAATATTAAACTATTGTAATGAAGAATATTTCTTAATAAGCAAATTAGAAGATGGCCTGAAATTATATTTGCGGATAATCGGACTGCTAAAGTTAATGGTCGAATTATGTTTCTAATTGTTTCAATGCAAACTATGAATGAAGAGAGGAAAATAGGTGTTCCTAAAGGGACTAGATGAGAAAATATTTTATTAAAATGTATGACTCATCCAAATAATATAAATGATAATCATATTGGAAGAGCTATGAATGAAGTAATATTAATATGGCTAGTAGGTGTGAAAATATATGGGTAGAGGCCTAAAAAATTTATAGAAAGAATTAATCAAAAGATTGATAGAAATAGAAATAAGAATTTCATATTAGTTTTTGAAAAGTTATTTTTTAACTCTTTTATAAGAAATTTTGAAATTAAAAGTCAATAAAAGTGAATTCGTGATGGGTTAGCTCAGTATATTATAGGGGTAATGAAAATAATAGAAAAAATTGAGATTCAATTTAAGGATATATTTGGGGAGGTAGAGGGGTCAAAAATAGAGAATAAGTTATTTATCATTTTCAATTCTTGGAAAGGGTATTTTTTTTAAAAAAAATATTTTTTTTAAAGAAAAAAGGAAAGAAATAGATTAGATTTAGTTCTAAATAAATGGTAGTAAATAAGAGAATTGAAAGGAAAATTCAATTTATTGGGAATAACTGAGGAATTAAAAAACACTTGATGGTAATTTAAGAATGACATTCTTATGTTATAAAATTAACTAGTTTTTTATTGAAAGTATACGTGTACTATAGTTTGGTTTAAGAGACCATTGCTTTCTTTTCAGCCATTCAATAACAAATTTTTAATTCAATTAAAAAAGTTTTTAGTTGAAGTAATTTCTATTGAAATAGGTATGAATCTGTGATTTGCACCACAAATTTCGGAACATTGGCCATAAAAAATCCCAGGACGGGTAGAAAATGTAAAGATTTGGTTTAGTCGTCCTGGTACTGCATCTATTTTTATTCCTAAAGAGGGTAGGGCTCAAGAGTGAATTACATCCTCTGATGTAATTAAAAATCGAATGTTTGAATTAAAAGGAATAATTAATCGGTTATCAACATCAAGAAGACGGAATGAATTTATGTTTATATCTCTTTTTGGTAATATGAAGGAGTCAAATTCAATGTTAAAGTCTGGGTATTCATATGATCAGTATCATTGATGGCCTACAATTTTAAGAGTCAATGAGGGAAGAAATGTTTCTTCTATTAGATATAGAAGCCGGAGAGATGGTAATGCAATAAAAATTAAGATAATTGCAGGAATGATGGTTCATAAAGTTTCAATTTCTTGTCCTTCTATTATGAAACGGCTTGAAAATTTATTTATAATAACATTAAAAATTATGTATAAAGTAATTGTTGTGATTATAATAATAATTATTATTGAGTGATCATGGAAAAAAATTAGTTGTTCTATAATAGGAGAGTTTCTATTAGGAAATGAAATATTTGCTCAGGTTGACATAGGTTATTTAATGAAAATGTTATTTTGGTTAAAAGTATGTTCAGAAGGAGGAAAGTTTTGTTGTCATTCTGATGAGGAATTTAAAAATTGAGAGGAAATTATGACTCGTTTTAAAAAAAGGGCTTCTAAAATAATAAAAAGAAAAATTAATACTCTGATTAAAGAGATAATGGACCCAATGGAGGAAATAATATTTCATTTAGTAAAAAAGTCTGGATAATCAGAATATCGTCGTGGTATTCCTCTTAATCCTAAGAAATGTTGAGGGAAAAATGTTAGGTTGACACCTAAAAATATTAAGAAAAAATGAAATTTTAATAAAATTGAGTTAAAAGAAATACCAAAAAATATAGGGAATCAGTGAGTGATTCCAGCTAAGATGGCAAATACTGCTCCTATTGATAGGACGTAGTGGAAATGAGCAACAACATAATATGTATCGTGGAGGATAATATCAATAGAGGAGTTTGATAAGATAATTCCTGTTAAACCTCCAACAGTGAAAAGGAATACAAATCCTAAGGATCAAAGTAAAGGGGTATCAAATTGTATGTGGACACCGTGAAGAGTGGCTAGTCAGCTAAAAATTTTAATCCCTGTGGGAACAGCAATAATTATTGTTGCGGCTGTGAAGTATGCTCGGGTATCTACGTCTATTCCCACTGTAAATATGTGATGTGCCCATACAATAAATCCTAAAAGGCCAATTGCTAATATTGCATAAATTATTCCTAAGCTGCCGAATGGCTCCTTTTTCCCTGTTTGAAAACAAATAACATGAGAGATGATACCAAATCCTGGGAGAATAAGAATGTAGACCTCTGGGTGGCCAAAAAATCAAAATAGGTGTTGGTAAAGAATTGGATCACCTCCACCTGCGGGATCAAAGAAGGATGTATTGAAGTTTCGGTCGGTTAAAAGTATAGTAATGGCGCCTGCGAGAACAGGTAAGGATAATAAAAGAAGAATTGCTGTGATTATGACTGATCATAAAAATAAAGGGATTCGTTCAAGAATTATACCATCGGATCGTATATTTATAATAGTGGAAATGAAATTAATTGCCCCTAGAATAGATGAGATTCCGGCTATGTGAAGAGAAAAAATGGCTAAATCAACAGATATACCTGAGTGGGAGATATTTCTGGCTAAGGGGGGGTAAACAGTTCATCCAGTCCCAGCTCCTCTTTCAACTAGAGAGGATGAGATTAATAATAATAAGGAGGGGGGAAGAAGTCAAAATCTTATATTATTTATTCGGGGAAATGCTATGTCTGGGACTCCTAGTATGATTGGAACTAACCAATTTCCAAACCCCCCAATTATAATAGGCATAACTATAAAGAAAATTATAATAAAGGCGTGAGCAGTGACGATAACGTTATAAATTTGATCATCTCCAATTATAGAGCCTGGTTGTCCCAATTCAGCTCGAATTAAAACTCTTAAGGATATTCCGATTATTATTGATCATGCCCCAAAGATTAAGTATAGTGTTCCAATGTCTTTATGATTAGTAGAATATAATCATCGCGGTAAAATGGCTGAATTTAGGCGATAAATTGTAAATTTATAAATGATTTAAATCTTTTACTATGGTCTTAATATTATTAATGTTAAATTGCAAATTTAAAAATGATGTATGTCTAAGACTTATATTTAAATATTTTATACTTTGAAGGTACACAGTTTTTTTTAACTTAAAGTCTTATAATATAGGGATTAGAGTTAATAATAAAGTTAAATGAAGGGGGCCAATAATAGAAATTTTTTTTAAATTTAAAAAAATATAATTTTTGCTAAGTATTTTTATTAAAAAGGGGTATATTAGACGAATATAAAAAAATAAATTTAAAAGTGAAGAAGGAATTAGGAATAGTAGTAGTATAGGTGTAGAATATAAAATTAACTTAATTCTTAAAATTTTTAAAAAGAAACCAACAAAAGGAGGTAATCCCCCTAAGGATAAAATTGTTAAGATGAATAAAATCTGGAGAAAGGGGCTGGTTGAAATTCTAATTTGATTGATGAGGGATATTTTATTTTTAGAAAAAAAGAATAGTAATGAAATTACAATTAATGAGTAAATAGATAAGTATAGGTATCATCAATTATTAGATGAGATGATTAAAGAAATTAATCAGGCAATATGGGTAATAGAGGAAAAGGCTAAAATTTTTCGAATTGAATTTTGACTTCACCCTCCAAACCCCCCAATTATTGCGGAGAAAATAGCGGATAAAATTATAATAAAATTATTTATAAAGGATAAGATGTATAAGGGAATAATTTTTTGGATTGTTATTAAAATTAATACTATTTCTATTTTTAATCCTTCTATTACTTCTGGGAATCAAATATGGAAAGGAGCTGCCCCTAATTTAATTAAAATAGAGGATGAAAGCAATAAAAGGTTTAGAGGGAATATTATTGGAAAGGTTAAGTTTAACATAATGGAAAAAATAAAAATGGTTGAGGCTAGAGATTGGGAAATGAAATAGTAAAGTATTCTGTTGGATGCCATTATATTTTTTGAATTTATTATAGGAATAAAAACTATTATGTTAATTTCTAAACAAATTCACAAAGAAAAAAAAGAGGATGTAGAAATTCTTATAATTGCAGAAATTAATAAAATTCAAAATAATAAAGTTATTGTTATTATTAAAGGAATATGTCATTTTTGGGGTATGAACCCACTAGCTTAGTTTAGCTTACTTTAAAA